GAAGCTATTCTATCTAATTACTTTCATAGATAGTTTTCATGAATAATATATAAAGTAAAGTCAAATAATCCTGTAATTTTGAAAACCGTTCGCTGCACAATGAAAAAAAAAAAAGTATTATTTCTCCTTCTCTTAAGTAAAAAAAAATGAAGTGAATTGTAATCAGATTTGAGTTTTTGAGAACCATTTGAATCACTACTGGATTCAAATGGTTCTCAAAAACTCACACAAACTTTCGTTATATATGGGATGATGCTCCTATGTATTCTTCAGGTCGTCTCTTCAATTAGATGTTAATGTGAATGAACCATAACTATGCAGCCCTATTCCTAATAGATTGACCCCGAAATAACATATCCAAATTATAAGAAATCCCATAGAAGCCACAATTGCCGAATTTGCACCTTGCAAACTTTGATTTGTTCTAGTATGTGAATAAATCGAGAATATGGTCCAAGTAATAAACGCCCAAGTTTCCTTGGGGTCCCAATTCCAATAAGACCCCCATGCCTCATTAGCCCATACCGCTCCCGAAAGAATGCCTATGGTTAAAAAGGTAAATCCTAGGCTAATGACACGATAACTCCAATGATCCAATCGATGAGTCAATTGATACCTGTGAAAATTTCTAAATGAAAGAAAAGAAGCGTTTTGTAAAAGACTTCTTTTTTCATTCAAGTATTGGGTCTCACCAAAGGAAAATGACCCAATAAATAAATGATTACTTTTACCCCAAATATCTATGTTTTTTCGAAATGTAATGACTAGAAGAGCTATGGATAATAACGATCCACATAAAAGAGCTGCATAGCTCAATAACATCATACTTACGTGCATCATTAACCATTTGGATTGTAGAGCGGGTACTAATATTGTAGATTGATGCTTTTCAGTTAAAAGACCCGAAGTGGCAAAGCCTTGGGTAAAAATAGTACTTGGCGCGGTTATTGTGCTTAAAGAATTTGGATGGTTCCGTATTTTAGGAACCATATGAATAATGGCGAAACTCCATGAAAGAAATATTAATGATTCATATAAATCACTTAATGGAAAATGTCCGGAATAAATCCAACGAGAAACTAATAATCCTGTTATACAGAAAAAAGTAGCTATCATGCCTTTTTCTGACAAATTATATAGTCCTATTTCATGGACTAATAAGGTAATCAAATGAATCGTAATGACAATTAAAATGATCGAAAAACAGATGTGAGTTAATATATGTTCTAAAGTCGCAAATATCATAAAAAAAATCCTAAAAAAAAAAAAGGGGGGGGGGGGGGGGGGTCCTTCAATTACAGAACGGAATGGGAATCCGTAATTGGATTGATTATAGGATCCGTTGGGGCCCTTTTAGAATATGCCGCCACTCGGACTCGAACCGAGATGCTCTAGCACTGCTTCCTAAGAGCAGCGTGTCTACCGATTTCACCATGGCGGCTTGCTCGAAGTAATAATAGCCCATGCATGTTCAATCGTCGAGATTGAAGGATTCAAGACAATATATTTTAGAAAACATTAGAATCGATGAATATCGATGAATAAAGACTCGCTCATTTATATTTGAACGTTCAATAATTTTGATTATCATGGTATGATATCAGTTTTCACAATAAACTTTCATGTAGTATAAGTGCTACTGGAGCAGTTGAAACTAGATAGTTATGTCCTCAGTTGAGGTCTAGAACTAAGATATCGTCCCTTTTTCTATCTAATTTTTTGATAATTCGAGAGATGAGGATTTTCATTTTCCTATCGATTCACTTTTCAGAATCAAAAAATACGAATCTATCATATATTAATATATGATAGATTCGTATTTTTTCTAAATAAATTGAATTTTTCAAATACAGTACAATTCCGATAGAGATTGAAACTCTTTTGTTATATACCCAGCCCAATACCCAATTGGGTTGGTAAATCCTAACACGAATTCTGTATACAATGAGGATGAAGATCCAAATCATTAATACAGTTTTGATCCCAAGCTATCGAAAAATTTCTCAAAATGCCTTTGATGTCGTGATGAAATTTTGATACATCAAAAATCCTATTTATTTTCTTTTGTTCATTGAGAAAATCCATCTTTTTTTTTATTTCGGATCCATGAAATCAGAAAAATGAAAAAATGAATTATCAAAATTTACTATAACGAAAAGTAAAATTGTGTATCTTGTGTCTAACTATTTCTTTTGTTTTTTCAAACAAAACAAAAAATAAATAGGACCTTTTTTAAAACTTTTAAAACCCAGTAGACAGAAGAATTCTTATTCTATATACCACACTAGCCAGTCCTATCTCATATTGATGAGTTCAAAACATTAGTTAATGCGAATCATTCATCTTATAAATTATACAATTCATCGAGTCATGCTCATTCAGATTATTCCAAAGCTTTATTACTATTATTATTGTTTATATTGTTTATTGTCGCACTAAAAAACTTTTAGAATGTCCGGTAGAAACAGATTTAGCTAAAGAAAACGCTTTTATCGCGGCCCGATATCCCTTTCTCTTCCAAATATTTTTACGAATACGCTTTTTTGACATAGAAGTACGTTTCTTTGGAACCGCCATTCAAAAATAAAGAGGTTACTCATTTTTATAGTTGGATGTGAAAGACATTTCAAAATGGATCACTCTTTCTATTGATTATCCATATTTATTCCATGGATTTATTCATAATATACAAAAATATGTATCCGTGCACATCGGATTATAACTAGGGACAAAAAAAGAAATAGAAGAAAAAACAAAAACGATGTTATTTAAATAGGAATTTATTTTTGACATCTCTATTACATACAATGTCCGAAGAAAAAAAATTCGTACTGATTGGTACCCTCATATCTTCATTCGGATCTATGTCTATGTGATTTACTACCATAGAAATTGAATGAATTGCCGTTGATAAGAATCAAAAAAGGTTCCGATTCTTATCTCAGTCTATTTATATATCATAATCATATCGTTGTGCTGTAGTTAATAAATGGAAAAGTAAATCTAATAGTAATAAAAAAAAATAATGTAACATTTTTTTTCTATTACTATTAATTGATCAAGCTCGAGAATAGAGTACCCATAATTTTCATTCAAATGGGGCTGTTAATTAATCTGTTAAACTAAGCAATACATTATTTGATATTTGATAAAGGTCATTTTAGTTCTCTCTTATTGGATATTTTCATTTTATTTAAAGTAATGAGTATCGAGTATCATAGTGTTTCCTATAAACATAAGTTTTTGTTTGTTTTATTGGAATAGAAGCCAATCAATCAGTTCCACATTCAATGAATTAGTTAATGACTCTGAATAAACTAACTAAAATGACTAGGTCTTATATTAGGTTGAGTTATTGGTAGATCTTCTGATCCATATCAGAATCAAGCCCCGTTTTTGGTGTGACTCTTTTTCCTTACTTTATGTATATAAATTCCACAATTTCCCGTAATAGTCATAGTAGTAATAGTAATAATGGAATGCTTTAATATCTTATATTCTGCATCCTCATAAATATATTAGTATTAGATTAGTTAATAACTAAGTAATAACTTTTGACTAATGACTTGGTCATAGCATTTGACCAATTGTAACTTCTTTTTTTTTTTTCAAATAAAATATCTGGGAAAGAATAATTGAAAGAATAATTCAAAATCATATTTGAGTTCTTTCATATCTTTATTTTCTTTATTTAAATATTTCTCCTTTCGAAAGAGATAAGAGCTGGTGAATCAGAAACAATAAAAAAAAGATTAAAGTTTTATTTTTTATGGAACATACATTTCAATATGCATGGGTCATACCTTTCGTTCCACTTCCAGTTACTATGTCAATAGGATTGGGACTTTTGCTTGTTCCGACGGCAACAAAAAATCTTCGTCGTATGTGGGCTTTTCCTAGTGTTTTATTGCTAAGTATAACAATGGTTTTTTCGGCCAATCTGTCTATTCAACAAATAAATGGCAGTTTTATTTATCAATATCTATGGTCTTGGACCATCAATAATGATTTTTCCTTAGAGTTCGGTTACTTTATCGATCCACTTACTTCTATTATGTCAATATTAATCACTACTGTTGGAATCGTGGTTCTTATTTATAGTGACAATTATATGTCTCATGATCAAGGATACTTGAGATTTTTTTCTTATATGAGTTTTTCCAATACTTCCATGTTGGGATTAGTTACTAGTTCCAATTTGATACAAATTCATATTTTTTGGGAGCTAGTGGGAATGTGTTCGTATCTATTAATCGGTTTTTGGTCCACACGAACCGTTGCAGCAAATGCTTGTCAAAAAGCGTTTGTAACTAATCGTATAGGGGATTTTGGTTTACTATTAGGAATCTTAGGTCTTTATTGGATAACAGGTAGTTTCGAATTTCGGGATTTGTTCGAAATTTTAAAGAACTTGATCCATAGTAATGGGGTTCATTTTTTATTTGCTACTCTTTGTGCCTCCCTATTATTCGTCGGTGCAGTTGCTAAATCTGCACAATTCCCCCTTCATGTATGGTTACCGGATGCCATGGAGGGACCCACTCCTATTTCGGCTCTTATACATGCTGCTACTATGGTAGCAGCGGGAATTTTTCTCGTCGCTCGACTTCTTCCTATTTTCACAGTTATACCTTATATAATGAATCTCATTGCTTTCATAGGTGTAATAACAGTACTATTAGGAGCTACTTTGGCTCTTGCTCAAAGAGATATTAAGAGAAGTTTAGCCTATTCTACGATGTCTCAATTGGGTTATACCATGTTAGCTTTGGGTATAGGTTCGTATCGAGCTGCTTTATTCCATTTGATCACTCATGCCTACTCTAAAGCATTATTGTTTTTAGGATCTGGATCCATTATTCATTCAATGGAACCTATTGTTGGATATTCTCCAGAGAAAAGTCAGAACATGGTTCTTATGGGTGGTTTAACAAAATATGTCCCAATTACAAAAACTACTTTTTTATTAGGTACACTTTCTCTTTGTGGTATTCCGCCTC